CTCTAGAAAGTAACATAGGAAGAAAAGAAATAAAGAAATAGAATATGAAAAATAGACTGAAATAATATTCTATTTGTACTGTATCTGAGATCAATCTTGGCTATTCCCGCCCCTCACCTAGACTCTGCTTTTTGGTCTTTCAACCAAACAATTGAAATTTACACTTTCGACTATGAATGAAGTCGTAACAGTTTTTTTAATGGCGGAGACACGAACAAATAAAAAAGTAAGAAGAAACAAAATTTAATTCGCTTCTTTTGTATACTTTAAATACAAAAAATACACAATATCCATCGTTTCTTTTACCCGTTTTAGATACATAAAACTTAATTAGTAAGGGGTATAGCTACGACACTTAGATGGATAAGTATGTATCATGATCTATAACTAGAACACTGAATATGTATGTCGACCCATATCAATTAATTTGTAAAATATATACTCATACAAATTACTCATGTGCCAGGAACCAGATTTGAACTGGTGACACGAGGATTTTCAGTCCTCTGCTCTACCAGCTGAGCTATCCCGACCATTCACGACGCATCATCCTCATTTTATTTTAATATAGGACTGGGGTCTCTGTCAATTAAAAAAATGAAAAGATATTACAAAGTAATATCCAGGCCCTGGTAGAATTTATTGTATTTTCAAAAAGAAAACTTTGTAAGTTTCAATACAGTACAAATAATACAAATAATGATATGGATTGTTAATTATTTAAATTAATTACATTATTCAAAGATGCTCATTTGTACACGTATCATATATATCACATACAAGGCTTATGATGTGATAATAAAAAAAAATTTCCGCTCAGATCAGTTTGTGAAATAGTAGAGTGAGAATGACTGAGAACTACAAACAATTTTGAATCACTAACAAAATGAGAAGATAAATAATTAGGGAGGCAACCAGGTCTTTTTGGGGATAGAGGGACTTGAACCCTCACGATTTCTAAAGTCGACGGATTTTCCTCTTACTATAAATTTCTTTGTTGTCGATATTGACATGTAAAACGGGACTCTATCTTTATTCTTAAATCCGATTAAAAAATTCTTCAAAAAAAAAGATTTATCGGACTATGATGGAGTGAATGTTTTGATCAATGAATATTTAATTCTTCTTTTTTATATCATAGAAATAGATAGAAAAAATTTATAGAACCGGTTGGAGTCGTCATTAATCATTTTTAATCATTTGGCTATAGTATTTCAGTAAGTATACATCAGTAAGTATACATATGTATATCGGTTTATCTTTCATCTTTTCGTAAGTTTCGATGGAAGGATTCCTTTATGAACACAATGCAGCCAACTCCATTTGTTAGAACAGCTTCCATTGAGTCTCTGCACCTATCCTTTATTTATTACCTTTGTTTGTTTTCATAAAACGGGATTTGGCTCAGGATTGCCCATTTTTAATTCCAGGGTTTCTCTGAATTTGAAAGTTATCACTTGGTAGGTTTCCATACCAAGGCTCAATCCAATTAAGTCCGTAGCGTCTACCAATTTCGCCATATCCCCCTTTTTTTGTGATGCGATTAGGATCACACACATCATGATGCCGTTTACTCTTTTTGTTCATTTCCTTTTCGATTATGATTATGCTAGACCCGTTGAATTCATTAGATATTGATTCTTGTATTGAAAAGTGTTTTCTCCGATTTGATTTCGTATCTATCTTCTTTCATTTTTATTGGAGACCGTAGTTGGTCCAACCAGAAATTCAATATAGATATATATCGCATAACATATATCTATTATATATATATATGTATATTATATATACATGTCCCTATTCCTATCATTTTTAGTGTGCAATTTTGAATACTTGAACGGTCGATTCTTTTGTTTTTTTTCGTCTTAGGTTTCCCCTTTCCAAATGAAACCCCAGGAATGTTTTATTATGGTCTGGATTGCCCTTTTCTCTTCATATCCTTTTCTTAGGGCGGATCATAAAAAAAAATGACAACAACAAAGGGTAATTTAGTATTTCAAATTTCAGTAATAGCCATATCTAATCGAATAGATATAATTAATCATTCCGTTAATTTCGAATTCTTTCTTATTTATTAATTAAATTATTTCAAATTATATAAATTCGATATTTTCGCATTCAAATATATATTTCAAATATATATATAATAAATATCGAATAAGATTATAACGTAATTACTAGAATTACTAGATAATAATTATATTAATTAATCGATTCTATTCCTAACCTTAGGTACAAAATTCTATTTCAAATTAGAAATCTAAATAAATATATAGAAATATAAAATTATGTACTAAAAAATTAGATTTCTAATTTATTTTATTTTTATTTCTATAGTAAAATATCAAAAAAACAATATTAAATATTGAATAGTAAATAGTAATTAAAGTAAATAGTAATTAAGATATTTTTTATTGATAAAATTTATTATTGATAAACATATATTTGAGAATATAGATCGAAATTAATATACCAAAACGAAATGTTTTTGAAAAACAAA